ATTTATATGTTTCCACAAATAATTGAAATTCAATTTCTTGATCTGTATCTTCAATTTTTGGAAACTTAGAAAGTTCTTCTGTTAAGCCATGATCAATGAACCTACAAAACCCTTCAAATTGTATCCGATTAAACCCAGGTATTGTAGACATTCTCTCATTTCCACCCCCAAGCATTTTATTTATTTCCCATTTATAAAAAAAATCCCATTATTTTCTTATTCGTCATCAAATGGATCGATCTAGCAATGATGGAATTTATATTATGTTTACTGAATCACATGAAATTTTACCTAACTCGGTGTAATAGATGTAATGCATGAAATACATATAAACGTAGGAATAAAGAGACTTTGATACTCAAATTGGAATTTGCAACAACTACAAATGAAATACAAAGGAATTGGTAAATTCTACTTAGACTTATGGAGTTTTGTATAGAATGTCTATATCAAAACAAAAGTGAGTCAATTTCTACCATTATTATGATATTCCAATCCGATTGGGTACTAAAAATGGATTCGGGATTTAATCTGCTCCATGAGATAAAGACATAATCATTAGAAACAATATAGAATTTTTGTTTAACAACATGGAACTTTTTCGTGGGTTCCGCTGTTCAAAAAAAAAATTCGCATAGAAGAAGAGAGATATTTTACCTATACCTATATATTTTTTTTAGTAGAATTCGTAGAATACACTGGAAAGGTGTATGAAGACTTGTATTTATTAAACATGTGCAGATATAACTATAGTTATATATATATCTCCTCCTTTATTACAGTTCTATTGGGGACACCACATGTCAATGCTCTATGAAAATTTCTATTTTCTATTCAACGAAAAATTGTAAAAATTGAATCCCGAAAACTCCCTCTTATAATTTTAATGGAGAAGGATTTTTTTATGGAAACAAATCAATACGGATTAGTAATGATTAGTTATGGATCAATTTTGATTTAGTTAGGTAAGGTATCAATTTGGGGATTTTTTTCTTATATCATTAGGGAAACCCAATTTTCACTTTTAATCCAGTAATCATTTATGAATTCACAGTCAATAGTTAAAGTTAACGGTTCCCATTTGTCCTGAATTTTGGCTTTTGTGACTGAAAATCCAATCCACATTTGATTTTTTATTTTCTTTCAATAGAAAAAGAAAGGAAAGTTTTTCGGTTTTTAGTTTTAGATATTGTGTGTTGTAAGATACTATCAATCGAAGAGATAGAGCCAACCCAAACAAAAAGGGGAAGGCCCCTCTTTTAGGAAGGGGATTAAGGAAAAGAGGATTCAAGAAACAAGTAGAATAAAAAAAAGAGGTTTAGTAATCCCCCCCAAAAAAGGAATATTATCATCTATTTTGTATCGTTTTGGCGGCATGGCCGAGCGGTAAGGCGGGGGACTGCAAATCCTTTTTCCCCAGTTCAAATCCGGGTGTCGCCTCATCAACAAAAAAAAATCGAAATACCTTCTTCTGTTTTGCTGATATAACTTTATCATTTTTTTAGAAGTAAGCAGAAGAAAAAGCCTCTTTAGATTTACTTGATTCTAAGCATCGTTGGGGGTTCTGTTCTCTAAAATTTTATAAATCCTTGCGTCTAGGTTTCAAGGATTTATTAGAGTAATGAAAAAGAATCGTTAAATCTTGATATGATAGCCCTTCGACTACAAATGTAGTGGCTACTGACTGGGTCTTGAATTAGATTGGATAGACAGATAGGGAATCTAATTTATTTTTTAGTTACGGAAAGGGAGGAATTTATATACGGACTCATGAAAGTATCTGAGTGCTCGAGCATTCAATGAATATTATATTGAATGGATAATTGGCTTTTTCTTAAAATCTTTTAAAAAGTGATATTTATTAATATTAAGTAAGAAAATAAATTCTTTCTTTTCGGTAAGCTCTAGTCACGCATGTAATAGGCCATCTCCCGATTGTCTCTATGAAACACTCGGGAGACTGTAAAGATTAGACCAAATGAGAAAGGAATAGAATATTAGGGGTATGTGATAGATAGTGATCTATCTTGATTCTCTATTTTTATACTTTTTACTTCATGTAATGAAATGCAGGGCAACAAAAGAAAGACTAGGTCTTATTATTCCTAGATGTTACTAACACTCCTTTGATACTTCCAAGAGTTTCTCTGCGTCTTTTATTTACTTGTGCGTAATGTTTTTCGATTATACTCGAAATCATATATATATAAATAACTTGTTATAATTAGATTTTTTGGATTGTTTCATCAACGGTGTTGTGCCCGAATCTCTTTTTGACTATGCGCTAGTGATTCCACTATTATTAGTGAACAATAATGATTAGTGAGCAATAATGGAATAATTCTTTTATATTCATAGAGATAAGATAGGGGACATAATTCACATGGATATGGTAAGTCTCACTTGGGCTGCTTTAATGGTAGTCTTTACATTTTCCCTTTCACTCGTAGTATGGGGAAGAAGTGGACTCTAGAGGTACTACTAATTGAAGAATCAAACTGTATCGATTGTTTTTTAGATTGTTCTGCAAAGCTTTTTTTTTATTAACGCCCATAACATTTTTTTCCTTTATTGATGGTGGGTATCGGAATTCATATTGAAAAGAATGAAAAATATCGAAATAAGAATCGTAAGAGTAAGAGTGGCCTTTCTATAATTTCATTTCAGATTCATTGGAATGAATCAACATAAATTATGAAGCAAAGAAATAGAATTGGGCCACTATGTATATTATATCAATAATGATTAGTGAGCAATAATGGAATAATTCTTTTATATTCATAGAGATAAGATAGGGGACATAATTCACATGGATATGGTAAGTCTCACTTGGGCTGCTTTAATGGTAGTCTTTACATTTTCCCTTTCACTCGTAGTATGGGGAAGAAGTGGACTCTAGAGGTACTACTAATTGAAGAATCAAACTGTATCGATTGTTTTTTAGATTGTTCTGCAAAGCTTTTTTTTTATTAACGCCCATAACATTTTTTTCCTTTATTGATGGTGGGTATCGGAATTCATATTGAAAAGAATGAAAAATATCGAAATAAGAATCGTAAGAGTAAGAGTGGCCTTTCTATAATTTCATTTCAGATTCATTGGAATGAATCAACATAAATTATGAAGCAAAGAAATAGAATTGGGCCACTATGTATATTATATCAATTACATATATGTAATTGATTGATATGATATATATATATAAATATAAAGATATATATTGTAGATTCATCCATATTCAACCTGTATTTTTATACAGTACAATTTTATACACTTCAATAACAATAATAGATAGTATGGTAGAAGGATTCATATATTTCTTTCTACCATACTATCGGATCTCATAGAATACTTCTCTCGTAGAATACTGATAATTCTAGTCCGCCCATTTGATTTATTTAAGACGCGAAATTTTAATCCTTTTCGTTTCATTTTTCTTATCTTCAATCATTGATAAGAATAAAAAAGTCAAGTTTAATTCAAATTAATCACTTTGACTGATTGTTTTTACGTATATTATAAGTAAAAAGGCGGTAGGAACTAGAATGAACAGTGCGGTAGCAATAAATGCGAGAATATTTACTTCCATAATCTCATCGTTTCATTTTTTTTCGCAATAACTCGGGATTTAATCCCATAGAGATGATAAATGTTTCGCTTGTAAATTCAATGGGATGCATTAAATCTCGATGATATCGAATCGTATTAAAATATCATGAATAACAATATCAGAGCTATCAAATCGATTCATCGTCGAGAATTGAATAGTATAACATAGGAAGATCTTTTATCCATACCGAATTCAAACAAAATGGGATTCCTGATACAATCAAGAATTTCTTTACTTTATTTATCATTTTTTGCATTCTTTCTTTTCTCTAATCAACTGCCCTCTCTCTTGTCCAATGCAATCATCTGATGAAATCTCATCAGACTATCTTTACCCTCACATTGGTTATAAACAAACTCAAGCAAACAATAGCAGCGAAATTTAAAAAAGGAAAAGGAGGGAGGTTCGAACTAAACTCCTTCCTTTTTTTTGTACTGATCAAATCTTCTTAAAAAAAATAAGAAAGATCCCGTTTGGAATAAAATTCATTTATCTTATTTGTTCTCTCTTTCACAGGAAAGGAAAAGATGAATTGATGTATTTTTTTTGTTGGATTTGGATCCATCGGGACTGACGGGGCTCGAACCCGCAGCTTCCGCCTTGACAGGGCGGTGCTCTGACCAATTGAACTACAATCCCAGGGAAATAAAGTGTACAACATATATTTATGATTTAATTTCCTTCAAACCCTTTCTATGTAGATTTTAGATTAGAATTGTCGTATTCTAACAGAGACGCGAGTAATAGATTGATATACGCGGGGACATGCACTTTAGTGAGAGGGGCTTGGATTAATAGTTATTTTTTCGTTATTATCAAATTAATTGATAATCAATCTGTCAATGAATAAAAAAATAGTTTTTTTTTTATTCTTCCGTATCAAGCATTTCCGGAGAAGGACAAATGGGTTATATTATTTAGTGAGAGGGGCTTGGATTAATAGTTATTTTTTCGTTATTATCAAATTAATTGATAATCAATCTGTCAATGAATAAAAAAATAGTTTTTTTTTTATTCTTCCGTATCAAGCATTTCCGGAGAAGGACAAATGGGTTATATTATTTCATGGCGGATCCGCAAATAATTGGGCCGAGCTGGATTTGAACCAGCGTAGACATATTGCCAACGAATTTACAGTCCGTCCCCATTAACCGCTCGGGCATCGACCCGGGAAGAATCAATTCGAAGCTTATTGATAATCCATGATCAACTTGCTTTCGTAGTACCCTACCCCCAGGGGAAGTCGAATCCCCGCTGCCTCCTTGAAAGAGAGATGTCCTGAACCACTAGACGATGGGGGCATACTTGCCCGACTACCATCATACTATGATCATAGTATGAATAGTTTTTTGAAATTGTCAATATAAATATAATGGAATAATATGACTCA